TGTATATCAATACATCACCCGCGTCCCGGTTACAACCGGGTGGGGTGATTAATGGAGATCATAAGAATATATATTCTAGACACCTTATTTCCTTAGGGATTGTAGTTCAACTGGTCAGAGCACCGCCCTGTCAAGGCGGAAGCTGCGGGTTCGAGCCCCGTCAGTCCCGACAGACCCAATAAAGACTTCTCCTTTTCTATGAAAAGGGGGATGAAAGGGGTACAGGGAGCAGAATTTTATTTCCAACGCGGATCTTTATTTATTTTTCTTCCTGAAGACAGAACAAACGAAAAAAAAAAAGTGCATTTGCCGGAATATTAGATCTTTTGTAATGGGACTCATCTTTATCACACTTCTTTGTCTTCCAAGAAAATAAGATCATTAAAAAAACGAAGTTTCGAACTTCACTCCGTCCTTCTTTCCATTTCCCTTCGATTCTTTGTTTGGATTTGTAACCAATGGAAATGGAAAGAAGGTTAGATGATACTTCATCAGATGATTGTACCCCGAAGGCGGTAGTTTATCGAAATGAAAAAAAAAAAACGCAAAATAAAGGAATTTTTGATTGGATTAGAAAGATTCGGTATGGATAAAAGATCTTCCTATGTTATACTATTCAATTCTGGACGATGAATCGATTTGATAGCTCAGTTATTCACATTCACGATATTGAGCCGATTCAATTTCAATATCATTATCATCATCGAGATTTAATTCATCCCATTGAATTTACAGGCGTAAGATTTATCATCTCTATGGGATTAAATCCCGAGTTATTGCGAAGTAAAAAAAAAAAAAAGTAAAGATGAGATTATGGAAGTAAATATTCTTGCATTTATTGCTACTGCACTGTTCATTCTAGTCCCTACTGCTTTTTTACTTATCATATATGTAAAAACAGTCAGTCAAAATAATTAATTTGAATGAAACTTGACTTCGGAGTTCTTAGTAAGGATTCCCCTTTTTCGTCTTAAATGAAATGAGCAGACTAGAATCAGCAGTATTCTATGAGATCCGATAGTATGGTAGAAAGAGTTATCTATTTCTTTCTACCATACTATTTATTTTACCAGACTATTTATTAGTGTTATTTTATTTAATGTCTAAAAATGTACTCTATAAAGATAGAGGTTTAATTTAATATAGATCAATCGAAAATCAAATCAACGAAGGAAAAAGGCTCTGGGCATATATTAATAAAAGGAATCTTTTATTTTTCATTATTAGTATTAGATAGTTAAAAAAGCTAACTCGATTTCGTAGTACCCTTAGAGTCCACTTCTTCCCCATACTACGAGTGAAAGGGAAAATGTAAAGACTACCATTAAAGCAGCCCAAGCGAGACTTACTATATCCATGTGATTTGTGTCCCCTATCTCTATGAATATGAAGGAATTCTTCCATTATTGCTCACTCATAATAGTGGAATCACTGGTGCAGAGTCAAAAAAAGGGGAGGGGTGTTCCGGACCAACACTATCGATTAACTAATCCAATAAACCCACATATTCTTAAATATGATTTCTAGTAGAATCGGGAAACATTAAGCCCAAGCAAAATAACAACAGGCAGTGACACCCTTCCAAGTATCGAGGGAATGTTACTAATAGAACGTCTAGGATAATCCAACCTAGTGTTTCTTTTTTTGTCCTTGCTAAAGAAAAGGAAAAAAAATATTGAGTCCAGACGGATCGCTATCTAATCTATCACATACCTCGATTTCCCATTTGATCTAATCCTTACCCTCTCCTGCTTGTGTCTTTGAAACAATCGTAAAATAGCCTATTCTTTTCTTGACTAGGGTTACCAAACAGAAATTTTTTATTTTTGCACTTTTATATAAAAAAAGCTCCAATCTAATTCAAGGCCTAGTTAGTAGACACTACATTAATAGTGGAAGGGGTATCAATACTTACCGATTCCCTTACACTACTCTAATCTTTCTTTTGGTGAATCCTTGACTCAAGGATTTACAGCCCTCTACGGATGTTTAAAATCAAAGAAGTCTCAAGGGCCACCTCCCCCTGGGGAATAACTCGTCGAGTTATATCAGTAGAAGAGACTAAGGAATTTTGAGTCTTGTGTTGATCAGGCGACACCCGGATTTGAACTGGGGAAAAAGGATTTGCAGTCCCCCGCCTTACCACTCGGCCATGCCGCCAAAACGATACAAAATAGATGAAAATATTCCCCCTTTTTATATTTGTATCTTGAATCCCTTTTTTTTCCTTAATACCTTTTAATACCTTATCTGAATTCCAAAAAAGTTAGAACCATTAACTATTGGCTGTGAATTCATGAACGATTCTTGGATTTGAATCTAAAATCGTGTTTCCTTAATGACATAAGAAAATAAAAATGGATAGATATACATAACTTGATTCTTTTCAATCAAAAATACTTCTCAATTTCAATTATAATAGCAAGTATGAGTATATGTAAACCCTCTAAGAGAAATTATATATCTTGGGGGGATCTTATCCATATGATGGCTGATGGCT